ATTATGGCAGGGTAACGTTTCACAGTTTAATGAATCTTCCACTTATTTGATGGGATGGTTAAGAGATTATCTATGGTTAAACTCTTCACAACTTATCAACGGATATAACCCTTTTGGTATGAATAGTTTATCAGTTTGGGCGTGGATGTTCTTATTTGGACATCTTGTTTGGGCTACTGGATTTATGTTCTTAATTTCCTGGCGTGGATATTGGCAAGAATTGATTGAAACTTTAGCATGGGCTCATGAACGCACACCTTTGGCTAATTTAATTCGATGGAGAGATAAACCAGTAGCTCTTTCCATTGTGCAAGCAAGATTGGTTGGATTAGCCCATTTTTCTGTAGGTTATATATTCACTTACGCGGCTTTCTTGATTGCCTCTACATCGGGCAAATTTGGTTAATTCTTATGTGTTATATCCTCGATAATATCATTTCTTTCGATGCAGAAGGGGGTCCGCCTTCTTATATTTCTACTATTTCTACATCTAGGATCCGACTTTTATCATTGATACTAATAGGAAGAACCGAACCATTATGGCAAGAAAAGGTTTAATTCAGAGGGAAAAGAAGAGGCAAAAATTGGAACAAAAATATCATTTGATTCGTCGATCCCCCCAAAAAGAAATAGGTAAAGTTCCATTGTTGAGTGAGAAATGGGAAATTCACGGAAAGTTACAATCCCCACCGCGTAATAGTGCACCTACACGTCTTCATCGACGTTGTTTTTCAACCGGAAGACCGAGAGCTAACTATCGAGACTTTGGGTTATCCGGACACATACTTCGTGAAATGGTTCATGCATGTTTGTTGCCTGGAGCAACAAGGTCAAGTTGGTAAGCATTAAAATATCGTTTCATTTTTTATATTCATTTCTATGATCATAGAGGAGCCCCTTTACCATTCTGTATAAATAGGCTATTCTATTTGTACCAATATGGTATAGGGGTGTACTCAATCCTTCTTTGTCCATTAGTTCCCAGTCCCTCTCTTCGTCGCGGGGTAGAGCAGCTTGGTAGCTCGCAAGGCTCATAACCTTGAGGTCACGGGTTCAAATCCCGTCTCCGCAACATTTTTTTTGACAAAAAATGGAGGTTTGACTCCGGTAACTAGTAATTAATTACTATTTTTTTTTCTTTTTATTTTGGGGTGGGCAGGAGGAAAAGAAGGGAATAGTATAGAAGTGGAGAGGATAGAACCACTCTACTATCACTGTCAACTATACTTAATTCTTTATCCTATTAAAAAAAAAAATGAACCCATTACCCTGGGCGGATAGCGGGAATCGAACCCGCATCTTCTCCTTGGCAAAGAGAAATTTTACCATTCAACTATATCCGCTTGTTCTTGATACACAATGGATGGGCCACATTTGTGCAGAGTTAGATCAGATACTCCTTTGTTTTTCAGAGTAATTGCAAAATGCTTATTTTCATTTAATAAAAAATGAATTTAGATTCTTTATAAATTATTAAAAATATTAATAGTAATTAGAATAATATCTAATTTGAATTGTATAAAATTAGATATTATTCTAATAGAAATACTATATATAGTTAACAATAACTATATAGTGAAATTAGAATATATAAATTTAAAATTATAATCATTCAATTTTAATAATAATAAAATAAATATTGTTATTATCAAAAAAATATTATTATCAAAATAGTATTCTAAATATTATAGAAAATTTCTACTATTTATAAATAATAATATATTATAAATATAAATAAATAGTATATTATAAATATAAATAAATAGTATAATAAAATTATTTAATTAATATATATATATTTTTTAATTTCATTTTTAAATAGTTAAATATAAGAAGTTTGTTTGACCCCTCCCTTTCATTTTTTTTTTCTTTATTTGCATTTTGGGGACTTATATTTCATTTTAATGTGTCTCACAACCTGAAAATGAAAGAATTAGGAGGGGATCATTTCATTTTTGGATCTAAATAGAACAAATAGGTTCAAGAGATGAGAGAATTAAGGATACCCACCAAAAAGACTAATCCAATCCATAATGATGTACCGGAAAATACAACATTTTTGTTATTTGACCAACCATCAGGAGAAGCAAATACAACAGGTACACTAATCAGTAAGATTGCTGAAGTAGCAATTAATGCAAAAACAGCCAATTGGAAAGCAATAGTCATCTTTCTAATCCTCCAATCTATCAACAAAAGAAACTATATACCATTTGATCCCTTTATTGGTATCGGCCAAAAAATTGTATCAGCCAAAAATTCTAATAAAACGTATCATAGAGGGATTTTACCACGAATCTATTAATGCTGTATGACTTATTAGCACCTTTTACCACCTTATTAAATTAAGGCATGAGATTAAGGGAAAGGTATTTTTTTTTTTACTTCATTAAAAGAGGCCCGCCAGATCATTATCTATATATATACAGATCGATAGCTAGACCCATAGGATCGCACCGGATATCTTTATATATAGGTCGTAATGGTATCAACTCATATA